ACGCGACGATGATTATTTTCTACCAACCATAAAGATATTGGTACATTATATTTTATCTTAGGTGCCTGATCAGGAATAGTAGGAACAGCCCTAAGATTAATTATTCGAGCCGAGCTAGGTCAGCCTGGAAGCCTGATTGGAGATGATCAAATTTACAATGTAGTAGTTACGGCGCACGCATTCGTTATGATTTTCTTCATGGTTATGCCAATTATAATTGGAGGCTTCGGTAATTGACTAGTTCCATTGATATTAGGAGCTCCCGATATAGCATTCCCACGAATAAACAACATGAGATTCTGACTTCTACCCCCTGCCTTAACTCTTCTTCTGTCCAGTGGAATGGTTGAAAGAGGGGTTGGTACGGGATGAACGGTATATCCTCCGCTAGCGGCCGGAATCGCCCACGCGGGGGCTTCCGTTGATATAGGAATCTTTTCTCTCCACTTAGCGGGAGCATCTTCGATTCTAGGAGCAGTAAACTTTATTACGACAGTCATTAACATACGATCAAGAGGAATAACTATAGACCGTATACCACTTTTTGTATGAGCAGTATTTATTACTGCAATCTTGCTCCTACTATCCCTGCCGGTACTAGCTGGAGCTATTACAATATTATTGACTGACCGGAACTTAAATACTTCGTTCTTCGACCCAGCAGGAGGAGGAGACCCTGTTTTATACCAACACCTATTCTGATTCTTCGGACATCCCGAAGTTTACATTTTGATTCTGCCAGGGTTCGGGCTAATTTCCCATATTGTTAGTCAAGAGTCAGGAAAAAAAGAGACTTTCGGTACGCTAGGAATAATTTACGCCATGCTTGCCATTGGAGTTTTAGGATTCGTAGTCTGAGCACACCACATATTCACAGTGGGTATAGACGTCGACACTCGAGCTTACTTTACATCAGCAACTATGATTATTGCTGTTCCCACAGGTATTAAAATCTTCAGTTGATTGGGCACCCTCCACGGGTCGCGCCTTACCTACTCCCCATCTCTAGTCTGAGCCTTAGGCTTTATTTTTTTATTCACAGTAGGCGGCTTGACGGGAGTAGTATTAGCTAACTCATCTATTGACATCATACTGCACGATACTTACTACGTAGTTGCTCATTTCCACTACGTCCTATCCATGGGAGCAGTGTTCGCCATTTTCGCAGGAATCGCCCACTGATTCCCGTTGTTCACTGGATTAACCATAAACCCCGCATGACTAAAGATACATTTCGTAGTTATGTTTATTGGAGTTAATATCACCTTCTTCCCCCAGCATTTCCTGGGACTGAGAGGAATACCACGACGATACTCTGATTACCCGGATGCCTACACCGCCTGAAACGTTTTATCATCAATCGGATCTACTATTTCCTTTATTGCAGTAATAGGGTTCGTCATTATCATTTGAGAAGCATTCACAGCGGCTCGGCCCGTAGTCTTCTACATGTTTTTACCTACTTCTATTGAGTGACAGCACGATTTACCACCCGCTGATCACAGTTATATAGAGGTTCCTATGATTACTAACTTCTAAAATGGCAGAGAAGTGCAATGGATTTAAGCTCCATATATGAAGGATACTCCTTCTTTTAGAAACTAATGGCAACGTGAGGATATTTAGGATTTTCTGATGGAGCTTCTCCTTTAATGGAACAATTGATTTTCTTCCATGATCATGCTATAATTGTACTTACCCTTATTGTAACAATTGTAGGCTATATAATGTGTTCTTTAATAACTAACAAATTTGTTAATCGTTTTCTACTAGAAGGGCAAACAATCGAAATCATTTGAACTATATTACCAGCCTTTATTCTATTATTTATCGCTTTCCCATCCCTACGACTCTTATATTTATTAGACGAGGTCAATGATCCCGCGATTACACTAAAAACTATCGGTCATCAATGATACTGAAGTTATGAGTACTCGGATTTCCAACAAATCGAATTTGACTCTTATATAATCCCTACTAATGAACTGTCAGATAACAATTTTCGTCTATTAGACGTGGATAATCGAGCAGTACTTCCGATGAACACTCAAATTCGTATCTTGATTACTGCAGCTGATGTTATTCATTCTTGAACTGTTCCATCATTAGGGGTTAAAGCTGATGCTATCCCAGGACGTCTTAACCAAGTAAGCTTTCTAATAAACCGGCCTGGTCTATTCTACGGGCAATGTTCAGAAATTTGTGGAGCTAACCATAGATTTATACCTATTGTAGTTGAATCTGTATCAGTTGACGCTTTCTTAAATTGAATTAACTCTATAAGAGAGGAATCATTAAGTGACTGAAAGTAAGTGTAAATCTTTTAAATTTATTATAATAGACACGCCTATTCTTAATGGAGAAATTAGTTAATAACTATAACATAAGCTTGTCAAGCCTAAATAACTAAATAATTTAGTATTTCTCAATTCCCCAAATATCACCATTACTATGACTTAACTTATATTTCTTTTTCTTTCTCGTATTTATGTTATTTACAGTGATAAGTTATTTTACCTATTCCCCTTCAATAAAAGAACAGGAAATAGCTAAGCTAGAAACACAACAAATAGTCTGAAAGTGATAACCAACTTATTTTCCGTTTTTGACCCCTCCACCTCATTAGCTAACCTTCAACTGAATTGATTATCAACTTTCATCGGATTACTAATAATCCCCATTGCCTTCTGAATACTACCCAACCGTCTTTATTTTATATGGAGCTCATTACTAAAGACACTTCATCTAGAATTCAAAGTTTTACTTGGACCTAACTCATCCCTAGGAAGTACTTTACTATTCGTAACACTATTCTCCACTATCGTTTTTAATAACTTTATAGGACTAATGCCTTATGTTTTTACCAGGACTAGTCATCTTGCTATGACACTGTCCCTATCACTACCCCTGTGGTTAGGCTTTATGCTGTATGGGTGAATCAACCATACTAAACATATATTCGCTCATTTGGTTCCCCAAGGCACTCCACCTTTTCTAATACCCTTTATGGTGCTGATTGAAACTTTAAGAAACATCATACGACCTGGAACACTGGCAGTGCGATTAGCCGCAAACATAATTGCAGGTCATCTCCTACTCACTTTATTAGCTTCTACAGGCCCAAGTTTAAGAACAACCCTACTATCCCTGCTACTTATCTCCCAAATCTTACTATTAATACTTGAAGCAGCCGTTGCTGTTATTCAATCATACGTTTTTGCGGTACTGAGAACTCTTTACGCAGGAGAAGTAAACTAACAAACTAATGTCAGCAGATCACGGACATCATCCTTATCATCTTGTGGATATAAGACCTTGACCCCTTACGGGATCCATCAGAGCTATAATACTAACAACAGGTTTAGTAAAATGATTTCATAAGTTTCAAATTGATTTGTTTTTATTAGGCGTAATCGCAGTTTTATTGACTATAGTCCAGTGATGACGAGACATCACACGAGAAGGTACATACCAGGGGATACACACCTCAACTGTTACTATTGGGCTACGGTGGGGTATAATTTTATTTATTGCATCAGAAGTATTGTTTTTCTTCTCATTTTTCTGAGCCTTTTTCCATAGAAGACTAGCTCCTACGGTGGAAATCGGGACTAGGTGACCGCCGGCCGGCATCGTCCCTTTTAATCCATTCCAGATCCCCCTATTAAATACAGCTATTTTATTATCTTCCGGAGCTACGGTAACTTGAGCTCACCACGCAATTATAGAAAGTAACCACACTCAAGCTATTCAGGGCCTGGGAGTTACTATCGTCCTAGGTATATATTTCACAGCCCTACAAGCTTTAGAATACTTCGAAGCTTCCTTCACTATTGCAGACTCAGTATATGGTTCAACATTCTTTGTAGCTACAGGATTTCATGGGCTACACGTTATTATTGGATCAACTTTTTTAGCGGTATGCTTATACCGCCTGTACCTTTGCCATTTCTCCAGCCACCATCACTTCGGATTTGAAGCAGCCGCTTGATACTGACATTTTGTAGATGTAGTTTGATTATTTTTATACATCTCAATTTACTGGTGAGGGGGATAATCTTTTTAGTATAATAAGTATTTTTGGCTTCCAACCAGACGGTCTAGAACATCTAGAAAAGATAATGATTATTTCAAGATTAACAATTATAATCACACTCATTATTTCAGTGGTAGTAATAATGATTGCTTTTTTAGTAAGAAAGAAAACTATTACAGATCGAGAAAAAAATACCCCTTTTGAATGTGGATTCGACCCAAAAGGATCTGCGCGATTACCTTTCTCACTACGATTCTTTCTAATTGCAGTTATTTTTCTGATTTTCGATGTAGAGATCACCCTACTTTTACCCCTAGCCGCCATTATTAAAGTAGTAAATATATCCAGATGATTGTTTACAGGATTTTTTTTCATCCTAATCCTCCTACTAGGCCTGTATCACGAATGAAACCAGGGCGCTCTTGAGTGAGCTGATTAAAAGGATAGTAGTCAACCATGATATCTGATTTGCATTTAGAAGGTATTACATTAAGTAATCTATCTTATACAACTAGGTAAAAAGCGAAATATCGCACTCAGTTTCGACCTGACTTTTGGTGTGAACACACCTTTACCTGCAATTAACCAAAACCAAAGTTGAGGTATATTATTGTTAATAATAGAATTGAAAGTTTTTTATTTCTGGTTAAGGAAATAAACTGAAGTGAGAAAAAGCTACTAACTTTTAACTTAAGCGGTTAAATTCCGTTTTTATTTCTACTTTTATAGTGTAATCCTTAACACATTACATTTTCAATGTAAAGATAAGAATCAGTTCTTTTAAAGTATACCCATTCTATAAATAGTACTTAGTTTACTCGTAGGTTAGACCAACCTCCTTAACATCTTCAGTGTCACGCTCTGTAAATAAGCTATACAAGTAATCACCCTCACTAAAACAGATTTATATAATCATAATAGATAAGATAGCCCAAAATAAGAACGTGATTATATAAAGTTTGATACTATTGTCTTGTATTTTTTCTAACAAACCAGATCTTTTTATTAAAGATTTATTGAGATTGTAACCTCCTTTGTTTTCGAACCACCCTTGGTCGCCCATCTTAAAAACATCAAATCCATTCAATAAAAATTTTTGTATAATCCCTTGAGTGGACAAAAATGGAAGAAATCATATTCTACCCCCAAACACCACTATTCTATAATATTTAAAAGAATTTAAAACATACAGAAAAGAACCTAAATTTAAAACATATCCCACCCAAGCACCCAGGCCACTTACGATTAAAACTAAACTTTTGTAAAACCTGCTTATGCAAACCATATAAGGATAAGGAACAATCAACCAACTAAGTATCGCGCCGGCTCTTACGGCCCCCAAGGAAAGCAATATTATAGGACTGGTCAAAAGAGATCTCTCATCGTTCACAGTATGCAAGCTACCCATGTTGAACTCACCTGTAACTGAATAATATGTTAGCCGAGCAGTATAACAAACCGTTAAACCTGTAGCAAAAACATACATCAGAAAAGAGATATAATTGATTGACCCTATAAAAGCTATTTCCAAAATCAAATCCTTAGAATAAAACCCAGCTATGAAAGGTATTCCACATAATGCTAAATTGGCAAGGTTAAGATGAAAGGTAGTCAGAGGCATATATTTAGTCAAGCCCCCTATCATTCGAATATCTTGGTAGTCCTTAGCACTATGGATAATCACACCCGCACATATGAAAAGCAAAGCTTTGAATAAAGCATGCGACAGGAGATGAAAGAAAGCTAGATCTGGTATACCAAACCCTAAAATCCTTATTATAACGCCCAATTGACTCAGAGTTGACAGAGCAATAATTTTTTTTAAATCATATTCGAAATTAGCACCTAATCCAGCTATAAATATTGTTGTTCCTCCTAATAAAAGTAATGTCTGAGAATATACGCTACCGTGCATTGCAGGCTCAAACCGTACCAACAAGTACACACCCGCAGTTACTAGAGTAGAAGAATGAACCAGAGCTGAAACGGGAGTGGGAGCAGCTATTGCAGCTGGCAGCCAAGCTGAAAATGGAATCTGGGCTCTTTTAGTTATGGCAGCCAATATAACTAAGAAACACAACATTTTTATAGCTTCGCTCCCGCAAATAGAATTTAAATAAAACACGAAATTTCAACCCCCGTATGCGGACATTAAAGAAATGCCTAATAAAATAGCAACATCTCCCACGCGATTTGATAAAGCAGTTAATATCCCCGCTGCAGCAGACTTCTCATTTTGATAATAAATAACTAAACAGTAAGACACTAATCCTAGCCCATCCCAGCCTAAAAGAATGCTAATAAGGTTGGGACTAACGATCAGGGCCACCATAGAAACAACGAACATAAGGACTAAATAAATAAACCGATTTATATTAGGATCTCCTTCTATATAACCGCCTCTGTAATATAATACTATAGAAGAGATAAGGGTAACGAACCCCAAAAACATTAAAGATATTCAGTCTAAAATTAAGGTTATCACAACAGAGTTTCTATTACTAGAGATAATTTCTCATTCAATAAAGTACCCTACACCCCTATATAAGCAGACCACTGCTATAATCAAACTTCTAATAGAGCCTATCAACAAAAACACTATTCTTGACACATATATTTTCAAACTTCACAGCACGATCTAAAATAACTTTAGTTATATCTCCGGATCCACAGACCGACGTTTTTTATAAACTATTTAAATTAAAACACGATTAACATAATCCTACCAACCATAAACATTAAATTTAAAGGTAACCAATGTAATATAAGTACTAGATATTCTCGCACTTTACCCCTACAGCACGAATAAACTCCATTATAGTACTTACCATGCTGCCTGATGGAAAACAAATATAAAGTATAAGCGGCGCTGAAAAAGGATAATAACCCAATACCAACTATATTAAACCTACTTCAATTTATAATTCTAACAATTAATTGAATCTCCCCAAGCAGATTTAATGTGGGAGGTGCTGCTATATTACCTGCACACAACAAAAACCACCACATAGCCATCGTGGGCATAATATTTAATAACCCTTTATTAATCAACAACCTACGGCTACTCAAACGTTCGTAGACTATATTAATCATAAAAAACAACCCAGAAGAGCATAATCCATGGCCTACCATTACTACTACAGCCCCGTTTACACCCCATCAATTAAAGATAGTTACCCCACATAAAACCATTCCTATATGAGCCACTGAAGAATAAGCGATTAGAGCTTTAATATCAACTTGGCGTAAACATATTAAACTAACCAGGACACCTCCTACTAGGCTAATCCTAACCCAGACCCAGCATAATGTTCCATTTACACTCCTAAATAGAGGAACAACCCGGAGTAACCCATAGCCCCCTAACTTAAGCAATACTCCCGCCAAAATTATTGACCCCGCCACTGGGGCCTCCACATGAGCCTTGGGAAGCCAAAGATGAAATATGAATATAGGCAATTTAACAATAAATGCAAACACACTAGCCAGATATCAAACCTTATGAATGAAGGAACTACAAAGCACCTCATAAGATAAACCGACGGTCAGAGACCCTCCATAGCTATACAGAACTATTAGAGAAATCAGTAAAGGAAGAGAAGCAGTTAAAGTATAAAAAAGCATGTAGATTCCAGCTCCAATTCGCTCAGGTTGGTACCCTCAGCCTAAAATTAAAATAAGAGTAGGAATCAACGATGCCTCAAATCTAATATAAAACAACAATAAATCAGTGGACGCAAACGTTATAACTAAAAAGAAATTCAGAAAGCAACAAGTGACAGTAAACATTATATGAAAATTATTTTTATCAACGATTGCCTGACTACTCATCAAAACCAGTAACATAATCCAAAATCTAAGTAAAATCAAGATATATCTCAACCAGTCTGATCCAAATCCGTAGCTCAGCAGTCTTATATAAAAGTCATGTTTACAGTTCAGCAAGAACGCAAAAAACAACAGTACTATTCCTATCTGCACGCCGAACCACCTTCCACACCCAAGAGTCAAGAACAAAGATCCTAATACAAATTTTAACATCGAAGAGCAGTAAAACTAGAGAACCGATCATTACCGTGAGTTCGGATAATGGATACTAAAATTGACAAAGCTAAAGCCCCTTCACAAGCAGCGAAAGTGAGAAATACCAAAGTAAAATAACACTCTTGCCCTAAATAAGAAAAAATCATGGTAAGGAGTCAGAAGATCCCTAACATCATATACTCAAGTCTCAATAGAGAACTGAGTAAATGCTTACGTTTAGAAACAAATCCCCACATTCCACTTAAAATTATAATTATTCTCCCTAGCAAATAGAAATTAAGTCTTAACATTTGTTTTAATAGTTTAAAATAGAACCTCGGTCTTGTAAATCGGAAGTGAATTAATAAATTCTTAAAACATCAAGGGAAAGAGAACTCTCTTATCATTAATTCCCAAAACTAATATTTTATTTAAACTACCCCTTGATATCTCCTATATCTTAATACTATACCTAATATCTATGACACTAAGAATTATCTTCCTTAGAATCACCCATCCTTTAGCCATGGGAGTGATACTTCTTCTTCAAACCATAGTAATCTGCGCCATTACAGCGCTAATGAACTATTATGTTTGATTTTCGTATATTCTGTTTCTAATCTTCTTAGGGGGAATATTAGTTTTATTTATTTACGTCACTTCACTCGCTTCTAACGAAATATTCCAATTCTCTTTTAGTATACTCTTTTTCTTCGCAGCAGCAATAGGGACGGGTGTATTACTCCTTATTATTGACCCCTTGCTACTGGATTTCAAAATAGCTTCTTCTGATATAAATTACGGGCTAGGATCATCTTACAACAACCAAATAATTCTAATTAGAAACATTTACTCGACCAATACCATATCTACAACTTTATTTATAATCTTGTACCTTCTATTGACCTTAATCGTCGTAGTAAAAATCACATACACTTTTTTAGGACCCCTTCGGCTACTAACAACATATGACAATACCTATTCGTAAATCCCACCCTCTGTTTAAAATCATAAACGGAGCACTAGTCGATATACCAGCCCCATCAAATATTTCTATCTGGTGAAACTTCGGGTCTTTACTTGGACTCTGCTTGGTAGTACAAATTGCTACCGGATTATTTCTAGCGATACATTATACAGCCCACATTGATTTAGCATTCTCTAGAGTAGCTCACATCTGCCGGGACGTTAACTACGGATGACTGTTACGAACGGTACACGCTAATGGAGCTTCTTTCTTTTTTATTTGCTTGTACCTCCATGTAGGCCGGGGACTTTACTACGGCTCTTATTTATTCATGCACACCTGAATGGTAGGAGTCATTATCCTTTTCTTAGTAATAGGAACCGCTTTTATAGGATACGTTCTACCCTGAGGACAAATATCCTTCTGAGGGGCGACCGTTATTACAAATTTATTGTCAGCGGTGCCCTACATTGGCACCGAATTAGTCCAATGAGTCTGAGGGGGCTTCGCGGTAGACAATGCAACCCTAACTCGGTTTTTCACTTTCCACTTCTTGTTCCCATTTATTGTAGCAGCGGCCACCTTGGTACACATTTTATTTTTACATCAAACTGGATCCAGTAATCCCTTAGGACTTGTCAGTAATATCGATAAAGTACCATTTCATCCTTATTTCACATTCAAAGACATTGTTGGGTTCGTGGTAATGTTAATGGCACTAATTCTTTTAAGTTTATTTAACCCCTATCTACTAGGAGACCCGGAAAACTTCATTCCAGCTAACCCAATAAGTACTCCCTTACATATTCAACCTGAATGATACTTCCTGTTTGCCTACGCTATTCTCCGATCTATTCCTAACAAATTAGGAGGAGTTATCGCACTAGTTGCATCCATCGCAATTTTATTCATTATACCATTCACTCAAAAGGCAAAATTCCGAGGACTTTCTTTCTACCCAGTCAACCAAATCATGTTCTGGTCAATGGTAGTTATTGTAATTTTATTGACTTGGATTGGAGCACGGCCTGTCGAGGAGCCTTACGTATTGACAGGACAAATTTTAACAGTCCTCTATTTCTTATACTACTTAGTGAGTCCTATTATATTTATGATTTGAGACGAAATTCTTAGCTAAATTATTTGGCCGAGTATAGGCAGATATTTTGAAAGTATCCTACAGAGGTTTAAGCCCCCTAATAATTTTTCCGATTAAAGTACACCAAATTATGACAAAAGCACGATCCTCATAAACATTTTCAACCCTATAAAGAACATCAAATAATTTAGAGAAACTGGCAGAAACCTTTTTCAAGATAAATACATCAACTTGTCATATCGGAACCGAGGTAGCGTCCCCCGGACCCAAATGAAACTAAACACTACAAACACCAGCTTTGGATAAAACCCTAACCTCATAGGACTACTCCCCATAAACAAAATTACAAACAATGCTCTCATAAACAAGATTCTTCTATATTCAGCTAAAAAAATGAGAGCGAAGCCACCGCCACTATACTCAACATTAAATCCAGAAACCAACTCAGATTCTCCCTCTGCGAAATCAAAAGGAGTGCGATTAGTTTCGGCCAAACAAGAGACAAACCAAACCCCAGCTAAGGGGATAGTCAACACCATCAACCAACATTCCTTTTGATAATCTCTGAATAAACCTAAGTTAAATCCCCCCACTAGAAAAATAAATGACAGTAAGATCAAAGCCAACCTGACTTCATAAGAAATAGTCTGGGCTACTGCCCGAATCCTACCCAAAAGAGCATATTTTGAATTCGAAGACCAACCTGCCCCTATCACAGTATATACACCCAATCTAGTACAGCACAGAAAAAAAAGAGAACCCAACCCAAAATTTATCAATCCCGTTTCATAGGGAATAACCAATCACACCACTAGAGAAATGAACAACCTGAAAATAGGGGACAAATAATAAGGTAAGAAATTTCTTATCATAGGCAAAGCCTGCTCTTTAGTAAACAACTTTACCGCATCCGCGAAAGGCTGCAAAATTCCAATAAACCCCAATTTATTAGGCCCCTTACGAATTTGGATATAGCCCAACACTTTACGCTCCAACAATGTGAAGAAGGCTACACTCACAAGAACACAAATTATAAGCACGATATAATTAACAATCATAACTCCCGTCATTATTAAGTAAGATTATCCATCTTATTTTTAGATCCTAAGTCTAATGCACTTTTCTGCCAACTTAACGTTAATATTAGTCACAATATACAAAGTATTTGATTTACGAAATCCTTTCGTACTAAAGTAAATATCTATTACTGTGAAAGATAGAAACCAACCTGGCTCACGCCGGTCTGAACTCAAATCATGTAAGGAATTAAAGATCGAACAGATCTACCTTTAAAACTGCTGCACCTTAAGGTACCCTTAATTCAACATCGAGGTCGCAAACTTTTTTTTCGATTTGAACTCTCAAAAAAAATTACGCTGTTATCCCTAAAGTAACTTGTTCTTATGATCATTATTAATGGATCAATTTATTCTCCAACTATCATTGTTTAATTTCAACAAAAGCAGTTATTCTTTTATACTTTTACCGCCCCAGTAAAATGATATGATTCTCTAACGCTTTAATATTACGAAAATCAACATTAGCGAATATACATCATAAAGCTTTATAGGGTCTTATCGTCCCTTCATCTCATTTAAGCTTTTTTACTTAAATATTAAATTATATACATTGTACAGAGACAGATCCCATCTTGTCAGACCATTCATACCAGCCTCTAATTAGGAGACTAATTATTATGCTACCTTCGCACGGTCAGAATACCGCGGCCCTTAAACTCATGTCAGTGGGCAGGCCAGACCGTATACAGCTTTTTCATACGGACATGTTTTTGATAAACAGGCAGAAGGGATATTTGCCGAGTTCCTTTGTACAACTATTGTTTTCATAAAGTTTAACTGAAACCTTGCAATTCAGAAAAATTACTACATTTTATACTAATATTTTAATTATAACTAAAGTATATTTATTAACCTTAATTTGTCAATAATTATGCTAGATTGAACTTAAATATTAGCTTCACTTATATAATCTATAACGATTTTCGAATATGACTGATTTTAAGCCTAATTAAATAATCTAATTCCTATTAATCATAGCACACCTGTTATTGAACAAGAAGCTTTTCCCTCCTGCTCTTACGTCTTAGTTTCATTTCATATCTAAGAGCCGAATTAAATTCGTTTGTTGACAAACCAGATACTTATTAGTGCGTATAAAATTTCATTTCTAATAAGTTATTATTAATAACTATTCTACGTTAACTATTTTAACTGATTAGCTCACTAAATTTCGGGAGATTCTAATAACAGAATTAATATTTAAAATCCCTGATACACAAGGTACCACTTTTAACGTGTACTTTCTACTAATTGCGTTTTCATCTATTTCAACCTTCCTTTTCAGTACTTTTTATCTATCACCAATTTACAGTTTCTTTATCTAATACTACAGACTTGAACATATAAGATTGTTTTCATTATTTCCATGATTACCAAAAATATCTTTAATAAGTTTAATATTCCTCAAAATAAATCGACTCGCACGATATCTTCTCAACGTAAGTGAGATGCTTAACTAATCAAGCTCTATTTTGAATTCTAGAGACACTTTCCAGTATCCCTACTATGTTACGACTTATCTCACTTTGTAGTGAGAGCGACGGGCGATGTGTACATATCTCAGAGCTAATATCATCTATTCTTATTAAACACAAATTACTATTAAATCCACCTTCCACTAATTATTTAAAATTAATATCCATTTTTCATAAATTTAAATTGTAGCTCATTCTACTCGCACTCATAAGTTACACCTTGATCTGATATACTACATTTTATTGTACTACGATAATTTTTTATTTTCAAACATTATCTAATAACGACGGTATATAAACTGACTACTAAAGCACGTAAGATTCTTCGGGGAATATCGTTTACTGAACAAGCTCCTCTAACTAGGCTGAGATACCGCCAAACTCTTTGGGTTTCGAGAGAATAGCTATTTACTACCCTGGTCTAAAACTTCTAATCCAAGTATAGCAGGGTATCTAATCCTGGTTTATATCTCAGACTTCTGGACTTTTTATTTACTCGATTTTATAAAACTAATTTTTTAGTTATTTGTTTCACTTATACCCAATATCTCATTTTTATAAGAAATCACTAAATATAATAATCCTTTTTAACCGAAATATGTTCATTCAGTCTCACAGTATAACCGCGGCGGCTGGCACAATTTTAGCCAGACTTTGATTGATTTTCTAGTTACAACTTCCGTTGATTGCCTAATATTATATGCTGAGATTTAAAAGGTTAGCACGATATTTTATCTTCATAAGACAACTCCTTTAGAATTATTCAAGATAGTCTCACTATTATTTACATGCATTACCATCAAAGAAAAAACAGACAGCCAGAGTCAAACTTTGATCCACCCTATCTCTTACACAAAGCCTAATTCATTAGTCCTTATATCACGTATATATTGAAGAACATAATATCTGCCGCTTAATACGCAGCAAAGTTAAGAACGAAGTATTACACCCCGGCTCGCCTCCAGTTCAGATACCACCCTATCTCTTACACAAAGCCTAATTCATTAGTCCTTATATCACGTATATATTGAAGAACATAATATCTGCCGCTTAATACGCAGCAAAGTTAAGAACGAAGTATTACACCCCGGCTCGCCTCCAGTTCAGATACCACCCTATCTCTTACACAAAGCCTAATTCATTAGTCCTTATATCACGTATATATTGAAGAACATAATATCTGCCGCTTAATACGCAGCAAAGTTAAGAACGAAGTATTACACCCCGGCTCGCCTCCAGTTCAGATACCACCCTATCTCTCTCTATAATAGGTAACACATATTATAAAATAAATAACTAGTTATATATCCAAGCTTCTAGTTATAATTAAAGATATGTTATGGTAAGTTAAACTTGAATAGTAGTCTAACGGTGTTTCAAGAACATATGCTCTCCCAAGCAGTTCAATGAAACACACTATTAGACTACTATTCAGAATATATAAATATGAAGATTTTATTATATATTGTCTGTACATAAATAATTAGATATAATTTAGTTCTAACATAGGCAATTAATTAAATGTTATATAATAACTTGGTTTAAGTTTTTATTCCACATAATTCCTAAATTAGGTGCTATCCAAATTCCTAGGTAAAGCTCAACTTAGATTATGGTCCTCGGCGCGTTACCAATCCTTGTATGATGACCGAGCCTGCTTATTATAAGATTTAGTTAGATGTCTACTTGCCAGTTAAAATATATTATTTAAGTTAGTCGAAAAGACTAACTTAAATAATATTGAATACTTAGAGTCAAATCTTGAAATATAATTTATTTATATGAACATATACATATATATAAATATATATATATGTATATGTTCATATCTTAATAATTTAATACCTGCACAAAACGCGAACTTTACACAGAAATTCAAGGTAATTAAACCTTTCTTTATTTAATACAAATGACTGCAAAGGATTAATAGGGAGACTTTAAACTTAACTTTCCACATAAAATAACAGAAACCTATTCAACCCTATCCAGTTCAATAACGTATTACCACTCCAGACCCTCCTAAAGCTTCGTTGACAGTTACCGATTTACTCCGACCAGCCTCTGCAAGCCAGAACCACCAACATGGCTACCAGAGGAAGCCAACTTTTTCCCGATTTAATACTACAAAAGTATGAGGTAAGCCTATCATGCCCTAAGACAACTGGTTAACAACTAAATGAAGTGCCTGAAAAAGGATTATCTTGATAGGATAAATCATGTAAAACCGAGATTTACCTTCATTAAATCCTTATTATACTCAATGGGAGTGGCCCATTACCTTAAGAATCAAAGTCTTACGTGCCAGATACACTAGAGTATAGTTTACTTCAAAAAGATAAGCTAATCAAGCTAGTGGGCCCATACCCCGTTTATGAGGGTAATAATCCCTCTCTTTTTAATTTTCTTAATTCCTTCACATCTCCTGTTCTTTTCCACGCTAGTATTTGGGACAATAATAGCAGTCTCATCCTCTTCTTGATTTACCGCTTGAATAGGTCTAGAATTGAACTTATTATCCTTTATTCCCCTAATCTCATCCGAAACTAACCAGTTTTCTTCTGAAGCCAGATTAAAATATTTCTTAACTCAGGCTCTAGCTTCGGCCATAATTCTCTTGGCTTCGTCAGCCATGATAGCAGGGGTCATATTCTCTTATTTTCTACTTTCGATTGCCCTCTTGATTAAAATAGGAGCTGCCCCATTCCACATATGATTCCCAATAGTGGCAGAAGGGGTAGGGTGAATACAATTTATTATTCTATCAACAATCCAAAAGGTGGCTCCGATAGCCTTACTATCCCACACTACCGACTCCTCGTATTGAATAATCCTGCTTGTAGCGTCAACCTCTGCCGCTGTGGGTGCAGTGGGGGGTATTAACCAGCTTATACTACGAAAGCTTATAGCTTACTCCTCGATTGGACACACTGCTTGAATATTATCAGCAATACTTATTAGAGAGTCCCTTTGGGCGGTTTACTTTGGCATCTATTGCATCACCTCGTCCACCATTTCGCTTTTTTTCTTCTACAAGCAAGCATACCACTTAAACCACTTAATTTCCAGGAATTTTCAAAACACTCCTCAGAGCTGCATCATATTTATATCCCTCCTCTCGTTAGGAGGATTACCACCTTTCACAGGGTTCATTCCAAAGTGAATCACCATCCAAGAACTTTCCAGCTCCAGCTACCTGTTCCTCACATTCTTTTTAATCACAGGCACTTTGATTAACTTGTACTACTACTTGCGACTGGCCCTAGGCTCATTCATAATATCCTCGACTATACTCGGATGACAATTCCTGCAGGAGAACAAAGTTAGATGAACAGTAGTACTACTTATCTTTTTAAACCTGGCAGGCTTGCTCGTATCACCTGTTATTTTCCTAACTGGTTAAAGATCTTAAGTTAACTAAACTAGAAGCCTTCAAACCTTTCAATATGAGTTCAAACCTCTTAGGTCTTATAAGTCTCAACAAAAATTGTATCTTCAGAATTGCAGTCTAATATTTTTACTTAAAACTATGAGACTCCCCTTAAACCGCTCACACTACCGGCTTAGATATGTTTAAGAAGTATGATAAAGGAGGACACCCCTCGTTAATAGATTTACAATCTACCGCTTAAATCTCAGCCACCTTATC